AAAAAAAGCGGGATACTGTATTTCCGGGATTGGATTTCATATTCGAATGAACCTCGTAATCGTAAGAAAGTAGGTTTTTTTACTACGGGCCTAGCAAAAGAAAAATCGAGATAGGTTCCCATCGAATGGGATTCCCCCCTAAAAAATCGGACGTGAAGGTTTCCTCTCATCCGGCTAAAGTAGTTATACCAAATAAAGAAAGGGGTTCTTATTTTTAAACTTTGTTCAAAAAAACCCTACAAAAAGCTACTCCTTACTCAAGTTCCCAGTAAGGACCAATCTTTCATTGATTCATTCTTTTTTGACTTTAACAACTTTCTGAATTACTTTCAAATGGAAATGTGAAATTATTGAGTAGTCTACTTCCCCTCAAATAATGAATCCTCTTAAAGGAATATTTTGGGATTCATAAGGGATTTACTTGTCTATATATCGTTCCATTCGATCTTTTAGGCCCCCACTCACCTCGATGGTTATGCCGTAATGCCCCTTGAAGCATATATGCGATAGATAGACTCCTGTCACCATGCCATATTTGTTTGCTTGAACAGAACTTCTCTCTAAAAGAAACGGAATAGCCAATTCGTAGAATTGGTCTTTTTTTTTTTCACGAGGTATAACGAGCAATTCCTATTTATCTCTTACGGAATCGGCCATGGATCAATACCCCTTCCATTTGGAAGTATTGAATACGCCCATAATTCTGAGCTTCATGTTACTCCTCCAAAGACACATGTCAGAATCGGGGGCATCCCAATCAGATTGAATGGGATGACAGTTTCTTATTATGAATCTGTAAAATGAAAATTTCGATCAAATCACACATCGCAGTATACTAGGCCTTCTAATTCCTTAAGAGGTTTATCTAAAAGATTCGCAATATAACTAGGAAGACGTTTCAAATACCACACATGAGTCACTGGACATGCGAGTTTGATGTATCCCATTTGATATCTTCGTATCCGAGAATCCACAAATTCCACCCCACATTGTTCACAAAATTTCGGGTCTTCTTTTTCAGCTCTGATTACTCTATAATTTCCACAAGCACAAATTCCACTTTTTATAGGTCCAGAGATTTTTTCACAAAACAATCCATCTCTTTCCGGTTTATTGGTTTTGTAATGAAAAGTATGGGGTTTTGTCACCTCTCCAACTATCTCTCCATTAGGTAGGATTTTGTTGGCCCAAGCCTTTATTTGTTGAGGAGAAACTGGTCCAATTCGAAGTTGTTGATGTTTATACCGATCGATCATAGAATATAAATTCTGATTCATTCAGATCAAGCTTCCTTCCTATTGATCTGGAAATTCTTCTCAGATACAAGGAAATGATTCAGTTCCAGAGCCAAAGACCGTAGTTCTCGAACGAGCAATCGAAAAGATTCTGGAGCATCCTCTGGGTTAGGTAGTGTTCCTCCAATGATCGTAGCACCAAGTAATTCTTGACGAGTTCTAATATGATCAGATTTATAAGTAAGTATCTCTTGTAAAATATGAGCAACACCAAATCCCTCTAGAGCCCAAACTTCCATTTCTCCTACTCGTTGTCCTCCTTGCTTGGCCCTTCCTCTAAGGGGTTGTTGTGTAACAAGTGTGTAATGTCCACTGGAACGCCCATGGATTTTATCATCAACTTGATGAATTAATTTCAGGATATAGGACTTTCCTATTAGAACAGGCTGTTCAAAAGGATCTCCTGTTCTTCCATCAAATATTCTGCTTTTTCCCGGATACTCGGGTTCAAATACCCATGGATTTTTTGTTTGTTTACTGGCTTCATATAATTCAGGAAACACTAGTTTTCTCGACGAATCTTGCTCATATCTCTCATCAAAAGGTGCTATTCTATAATGTCTCTTTAGAAGATCCCCAGCTAACCCGAGTGAGCATTCAAATATCTGTCCCACATTCATTCGTGAGGGTACTCCTAATGGGTTGAAAACCATATCAACAGTTGTTCCATCTTGCAAATAGGGCATATCTTGTCTAGGCAAAATTTTAGAAATGATACCTTTATTCCCATGTCTTCCAGCGACTTTATCACCTACTTTGATTTCACGTTTCTGTGAAATATATACACGAATTATTTCTGAATTATAACTAGAACCCTCTTTTTTCTGGATCCATCTCACATCAATAACGCGACCCCTTCCACCTACACTTATAGGTAGTTTTAAAGAAGTTTCTTTTGCCGTGGATACCTGAATGCCAAGTATGGCTCGTAATAATCTATCCTCGGGGGAGGATTCGTTCGCTGTTTGAGGCGTTAATTTACCTACTAAAATATCACCTGCTTCTATCCAAGATCCCAGCATCACAATTCCATTTCTGTCTAAATTGCGGAGTAAATGAGCCTCTAAATGCGGTATTTCTTTAGTGATTCTTTCAGGACCTTGGCTTGTCACATGAGTCTTAATTTCATATTTTCGGATGTGAAAAGAAGTATAAATATCTTCATATACCAGACGTTCGCTAATTAGTACTGCGTCTTCAGAATTGTAACCTTCCCATGGCATATGAGCTACTAATACGTTTTTTCCTAAGGCGAGTTCCCCGCTAACCGTAGCCGCACCGTCCGCTAAAATTTGTCCCTTTTTAATGTATTTACCTCGTTGAACCTTAGGTTTTTGATGCATACAAGTGTTTTTGTTAGAACATTGATACATAACTAATGGAATGTTTATAGTGTCACCATTACTTGAGAAAACAATCTTGTGAGTATCCGTATAAATGATCTTTCCCTCGTGTTCGGCTATAACTGAAAGCCCTGAATCTAGAGCCGTTTGGCGTTCCAGCCCAGTCCCAACAATGCACTTCTCGGACCGAGAAAGCGGAACTGCTTGGCGCTGCATATTAGAACTCATTAAAGCCCGATTTGCATCATTATGCTCGATAAAAGGAATAAGGGAAGCTCCAATAGAAAAATATTGGAAGGGAAAAATGCTTCTAAGATGAATCTGTTCCCATGCAATACTTAGGAATTCTTGACGATATCGAGCTGGAACAACCTGTTCTTCCTGAATACCCCGATTCAAGGCCAAAGAATTTCCTGCTGCTATCATATAATATTCATCTCTACTTGGTGATAAATAAATCATCTGCGTCTCTTTTGATTTATCAGATATTTCATAAAACGGACTATCTATAGATCCCCAATGACCAATTCTCACATGAATTGCTAAGGATCCAATAAGACCAACATTGATTCCTTCGGACGTGTCAATTGGGCAAATACGCCCATAGTGGCTCGGATGTATATCTCGTATCCGAAAACTAGCAGTTCGTCCTGTCAATCCTCCAGGACCCAAATAACTCAACTTTCGCCCATGAACGGTTTGTGTCAATGGATTAGTTCGATCAAAAACTTGAGATAAGGGGTGTAGGCCAAAAAACGATTCAAAAGTGGTTGTTAATGAGGTTGAAGTTACCAAATTTTCAGGAGTCGGTATCAATTTATGTCTGATTGCTCCACATATAGTTCTTTTAACCGCATTTTCTAAACGAACAAGAGCCAATCCGAATTGATCCTGTAACAGATCTGCTACAGAACGAATACGTTTATTTTTTAAGTGATTCATATCGTCAAGTGTGCCCATTCCAAATTTCATTCCGATCAAATGATCCGTAGCAGCCAATACATCTCGCGGTAACAAAAATGTATTGTTCTGAGGTATATCAAGATTTAGTCTCCGATTCATATTTCGTCGACCAATCTTTCCTAATTCACACCTTTGTTGAAAAAATTTATTTTGTAATTCCTTACATAAGGACTCAGAAAATACTGGATCCCCACCTACACAAGCAAATTGTTGATAAAACTCCAAAATAGCATTTTCTTTTGAACCAATCGTGTTTTTCTCCTTATCATTCGGGAAAGACAAGAAAACCTCAGGGTAACAAACATTATCTAGAATTTCTCTTAGATTCAAACCCATAGCTGATGATAGAACTAGAATAGATATTTTTTGTTTCCTACTCACACGGGCCCATATCCTTTCTTTTCCATCAATTTCTAATTCTAATCTTCCTCCCCAATCTGATATTATAGTACTGGTATAGGCAGAAATTTCTTTATGGTCCAATTCTGAACGGTAGTAAATACCGGGGCTTTGCAATATTTGATTGATTACAATTCTGTATATTCCATTTACTATAAAAGTTCCCAGGGAATTCATTAGAGGAATGTTTCCAATAAAAATGGTTTGTTCTTGCATATCTCTACCGCTTTTCCAAATTAATCCCGCGGGGACATATAATTCAGAAGAATATGTGAGTGATTCAGACACAGCATCTCTTTCTTTTATCAAGGGTTCTACCAATTGATATCGTTCCACAAATAATTTAAATTCAATTTCTTGATCTGTATCTTCAATTTTTGGAAACTTATCCAATTCTTCCGTCAAGCCTTGATTAATGAACCTACAAAATCCCTCAAATTGGATCTGACTAAATCCAGGTATTGTGGACATTCCCTCATTTCTATTACGGAGCATCTTAATCTTAAGTTTCCTCTTTATAGAATAAATCCCATTATTGTAGTATTGGCTCACTCTTCATCGAACTAACCATCCGGATCGATCTAGCAATGATGGAATGTATATTATGTTTACTGAATCACATGAAATTTGAGCCAACTCCATATCTATATTTTATATGTATGAACGGAGACAAGATGGAGGAATGAAGATAATTTTCGGCACAAGTTAGAATTTGCGACAGGTACAAATAGAAATGAATTGATAAAACACCCCCCCCCCCCAAAAAAAAAAATCTGCCACTCACATTACACTTATAGAGTCTTATATAGAATATAAAAATTGATCCAATTTCTGCCTATTATTATGATATTACGATCAGATTGGGTACCAAAAAAATAAATGGATTCACGATTTCATCCGCTTTTCTATTCATTAGAGAAGATATTCAATGACAAATTGAAGCACGATAATTCTCTACAGGTATATGTGCATAAGAGAGACTCAACTCGGTATCTATCTGTTCTGTGTAACAATTTTTGTTCTGGGGTTTACATATACACATATATGTTATTATAATTGAGATTGAAATAATTGAGATTGAAAAGGATTTCAATTCTTTTTTAAAAAGAATTGATTAGTCGTAAATCAATTTTCTTTATGCCATTAAGGAAATACGATTTGAGATACAAATTTAAGAATCGTTCACTAATTCAAAGAAAATGGGTAATGGTTCCTGCCCTGAATTTTTCAATCGGAAATCTATTTTTGATTTTCTTTGAATAAAAAAAAAAATGACTAATTATTAATTATTATAGTAATTAGTATAGTAATAGTATTAGTAATAGAATATATATAATAGAATATAGATAGAATATAGATAAAATTTTTATCCATTTTTGATCGAATTTGGCGGCATGGCCAAGTGGTAAGGCGGGGGACTGCAAATCCTTTATCCCCAGTTCAAATCCGGGTGTCGCCTGATGAACAAATTGGGATTTATTATCCTGCTGATTTAATCGACGAATTCTTGTTCCGCAATCTGAGGGTTTCTAAAGGACACTCCTTTTTTGTTCCTAGGATTGAAGAGGAGATTATACGAAAGACGATGAAGACTTCCTAATTATCTTACACTACCTATACTAAGGTAGTGTCTACTAACTCTGTCTGGAATTAGATTGGATAGGACGATAGGAAATCCATTTATAGGAAGTTTTGAAAGGACTGAACTGAAGATATCCAGACTCACGAGAGGCTCTGAGTGCTCAGACATTCAATGTGAATGGTTGGTCGGCTCTTATTCTTATAGAGTAAAACTAAAACGTTGAAAAACCAAAAATTGTATTTGCCGGGGGATTACAAAAAAAAAAGAATGTATGTAATAGCGGTAGTGGCGTTTCCTGATTCTTTCACAGAAAGACAATAAGACTTATAAAAAATCGAAAATAAAATATAGGTATCTGAGAAAATAGATAGTTATCTATCTTGATGGTATATTTGTATGCCTTTTCTTTTGTTTATGAAAGAAAGGTAACAAAACAACAAAACAATAGGTCTTACTATTCCTACATCTTACATTAGAAGCATTCCTTTGATATTTCCTAAGAAAGGGTGTGTGTATCGTATTTGTGCTTAATGCTTCCCGATTCTACCAGAAATCCAATAAGATAGGATTTGTTATGATTGGGTTCATTGGATTGGTTCATCAATCGCCTTAAGTCAGAATTCTATTTTGACTCTGCGCCATTGATTCCACTATGATTATTGATCAATAATGGAATAATTCCTTGATAGAGATAGGGGACATAATTTACATGGATATAGTAAGTCTCGCTTGGGCTGCTTTAATGGTAGTCTTTACATTTTCCCTTTCACTCGTAGTATGGGGGAGGAGTGGACTCTAGGGGTACTACTAATTGAGTAATCGAATTGTATCAATTGTTTAATTAATCGTTTTGCGAAGACTTCCAAAAATGTCTCTGTTTCAAAATTATACTGGAATGAATACAGTCATGAATAATAACCATTCTATCAAACAATGAATGATTACCATAGTTATATTTATATTTAGAAAATAAAATCTACGCATGATAGGAAATTTCTTCCACTTCCAACCAAATTCTTCCTAAATATTCTATTTTGATGAACCGGCTTTTACCAGAATTATGGATATTACAATGAGAAAACCAATCCCTGTGTGTTTTTTTTTCTTTACTTTTACTGTTCTAAGTCTAAGAGAAAGTAATTCTCTTATTATGGCGATACATACTTTCTATCGGAAGCAACTAGTAGTTGTCCGCGGAAGTCGAGGTCCTACACATAATCAAATTAGATCTTTCTTTCATTGAGCGATCCACATATCAAGTCAAGCATTTCACCTTTCTTTTACTATGTAATATATATATTAATATAAAGAAATAGTATACTAGATAGTGTGTAGAAAGAACTATATATAGTTCTTTCTACACACTATCTCAGACACTTCTGATTCCAGCCCGATCATTTCACTTAATTTCAGACTTGGAGTTTGAATCCCTTTCTTTCATTTCTTCAATCATTGATAAGAACTAAACTAATAATTCAAATTTCATTCAAATTAATTATTTTGACTGACTGTTTTTACGTAGATGATAAGTAAAAAAGCAGTAGGAACTAGAATGAACAGTGCAGTAGCAATAAATGCGAGAATATTGACTTCCATAATCTCATTGTGTTTTTTTTTTGCTTCGCAATAACTCGGGATCTAATCCCATAGAGATGATAAATTTGACTCCTGTAAATTCAATAGTATAAATTCTATAATGATGATACTGAATAGTATCAATATTATGAATAACAATATAGCTGATCTATCAAATCGATTAATCGTCGAGAATTGAATAGTATAACATAGGAAGATCCTTTATACATACTAAATAAAAAAGGGGATTCCTGATCCCTGATCCAATAAAGAATCCTATTTTATTTTGCATCCTTTTAGACACTTTCTTTTCTATAATCTACCTTCTTTCTTATACAATTAT